CGAAGACGCGGAATGATAGTGAATAGAGAAAAAGATTCTTCTGATTTTCTTGTTCCTGAAAATATTCTATCTATCTCCTAGACGCCGTAGAGAATTGAGAATTTTCATGTCTTTCAATTCTCGTACTCGTAATTGGAAAGTTACGGAAGGAGATCCATCATTTTGCAATGAAAACAACATAAAAAACTCTGGACAATTTCGAAATCAGACCAAGCGTCTTAATACATATGCAAAAAAATTCATTATTGGCCCACCATTGATTCCAAGATTTAGCTTTTATGAATCGCTATTGGTTTGATACGAATAATGGCAGTCGTTTCAGTATGTTAAGGATACAGATGTATCCACAATTCATTTAGAGTTACTTAATAGCCTATTTCTTATACTATATCTCTATCCCGTGAAATTCGCGAGCCGAAAGATGGATGCATATGCTGTGTTTCATTTTGCTAAATGATATCAATTAAATGGTGTATCAATTCTATAAATTGGATATAGCAATAAATAAATCAGAAAAATTCTTTTATTTTAGATAGAAGAAATGTTTCTTCTATCTAAAATAAAAGAATGTACCCTTCTATCCAAATCCAATTTGCATCGATAAAATAAATCCAAATTATAGATTCCAGCAGTAGATGAATAATTGCAAATTTTTGTGTGTACGAGATTCGAATAACTTCAAAATAACTGACATTATTTTTTATTTTTCCTGATCAGAAAAATACATGAAAAAGAAAGGAGGTAGAAAAATTTTTTGATTTATGGTTAAAGAAGAAAAACAAGAAAACAGGGGTTCTGTTGAATTTCAAGTATTCAGTTTCACCAATAAGATACGGAGACTTGCTTCCCATTTGGAATTACACAAAAAAGATTTTTCATCGGAAAGAGGTCTACGAAGACTTTTGGGAAAACGTCAACGTTTGCTGGCTTATTTGGCAAAGAAAAATAGAGTACGTTATAAGAAATTAATAAGTCAGTTGGATATTCGGGAGAAGTAATTTAATCGTTCGAATTTTTTTCTTATTTTATTAGTAGTCTTATAGTAGTCTTAGATTTTGCATTTTGATGAGCCTCGTTTTGAGGAATTCATGGAATAATGAATTAAGGAAGAAAAAAGAATATGAACAAGGATACATAACATAAAAAAAAGAATAGATAAGACGATATTCGACCTCCCCCCACATATTTAATTTCTTCTCCTATACAAAAACCAGCAAGACCTACTCCATTGATAATTCCATCAATGACACTTTTATCAAAAAAATGCGTTAGTTCGGCTAATCTTCTTATACCCAAGATAAAGACCCTAGTATAGAAAACATCTATATAACCGCGATTATATGACCAGCTGTATATCTTTTTTTTTACTTGATCCAAAAAGAACTTTTTGGGATTCCCTTTTACTTTTACAAGGGAATTTTTAAAATTCAAATTCTGAAAAAAAGAATACGAGGATCCATAGCATATATATGCTATGAATAGACCAAAAATAGCTAAACTTACAGAAGAAATTGCATTAGTGAAAAACTCATATGAATTTATGGAATTTTCTTCGAAAAAGCTTATTGAAGGGGTTAGCCACTTTGATAATATGCTTAACTCCGATATTCCATTATCCCTTACTCCATTATCAAAATGGATTCCTATGGATCCAATGAACAAAGTAAAAAACAGTAATATAAGAAGAGGAAATAGCATAGTATTTCCAGTTTCGCGAGGATAGACAAAAGTGTTTTTAGCTCCAAAGGGAGTACTAAAGAATCCTATCCTATTTCTTATATTACTAGGAATTTTGGGTATATTTTGTGAAAAAAAAGAAACTCCACTCTTCATTGTTGATAAAACAAAATCCCTATTGACTCCTTTGGGTATACTTTTTCCCCATAAGGATATTGAATACAAAGAACATTCTTTAGTACTACTGTAATTTTGAAAATGAACACGCAAATACCCATCAAAAGTAAGTAAATATATCCGAAACATATAAAATGCAGTTAATCCTGCAGTAAAAGAGGCTATTATTCCAAAAAAAGGTGAATACAACCAACTATTACTAAGGATTTCATCTTTGGACCAGAAGCAAGCAAGAGGTGGAATACCACAAAGAGAAAGTGTACCACATAAAAAAGTAGTTCTTGTAATAGGAACATATTTTTTTAAACCACCCATAAGAACCATATTCTGACTTTTATCTGGTGAATATCCAACAAGAGGTTCCATTGAATGAATAACGGATCCAGATCCCAAGAACAATAAAGCTTTCGAATAAGCATGAGTGATCAAATGGAATAAAGCAGCTTGATAAGAACCTATACCTAGAGCTAACATCATATAACCCAATTGAGACATTGTAGAATAGGCTAAGCTTCTTTTAATATCTCTCTGAGCAAGAGCTAAAGTCGCTCCTAAGAAAAGCGTTATTGTACCTATTAAAGAAATGAAACTCATTATCAAAGGTAATGATATGAAAAGAGGAAGAAGTCGAGCTAAAAGAAAAATACCCGCAGCAACCATAGTTGCCGCGTGTATAAGAGCCGAAATGGGAGTGGGTCCTTCCATAGCATCGGGTAACCATACGTGAAGAGGGAATTGTGCAGATTTTGCAACTGCACCAAGAAATAATAAAAAAGCACATAAAGTAGTAAGTAATGAATTAATCCCATTATTAGGAATCCAGTTATTAGCTATTTTGAACAAATCCCGAAACTCTAAACTACCTGTTATCCAAAAAAAACCTAAAATTCCTAATAACAGCCCAAAATCCCCTACACGATTAGTTACAAAAGCTTTTTGACAAGCACTTGCTGCAATTGGTCGTGTAAACCAAAAGCCTATCAATAAATAGGAACACATTCCCACAAGTTCCCAAAAAAAATAAATTTGTATCAAATTGGAACTAGTAACCAATCCCAACATGGAAGTATTAAAAAAACTTATATAAACAAAAAATCTCAAATATCCCTCATCGTGAGACATATAATCGTCACTATAAATAAGAACCAAGATTCCTACAGTAGTAATTAGTATTAACATAATAGAAGTAAGGGGATCAATCAAGTATCCAAATTCTAAGGAAAAATCATTATTGATGGTCCAAGACCATAGATATTGATAGATAGAACTCCCTTTTATTTGTTGAATAGACAGGTGAACTGAGAATACCAGAGCTATACTTAAGAGTAAAATACTAGGAAAAGCCCATATGCGACGAAGATTTTTTGTTGCTGTCGGAATAAGAAAAAGACCAAGCCCCATTGACATAATAACTGGAAGTGGGAGAAGAGGGATTACCCAGGCATATTGATATGTATGTTCCATAAGAAAAGAAATAGCAATTTTTAATTGAAATTTATAGTTCTTTTTTCTATAAAATAAAATTGTTTCCGATTCACCAAACCTATTCTTATCTCTTTCTCAAGGAATTAAAAAACAAAAAATAAGAATAAGATAAAAACTGGAATTCTGAATTTTTCAAAATTTGTCTCATTGAAATATTCAAAAATTCAGAATGGGTTTAGTTGCTTAAATTTCAAAATTTAATCAAAGAATTTCGTTATTTAGTTATTAGATAAAAAAAGATATTTATTAAAATACAAAAAAAGATTGAATCATTTTACTTTCTATTCCTATTCTTTTTATTTTCTTTCTATTAAAATGAAATAGCACTCTATTCTTTCGTAACTGATTAATTGAATTTCAACTATATTTGAATTATATATTTATAGGAAATTATTGAATATTGCTTACTTCATATAAAATGGAAATCCTAATGACTAGAATTATCTAAGTTTTAGAATGTCTTGTTTAAGAGATTAATTTTTTTTATTTTGACTGGAATTCAATTCTTGAATACCTTCTCAACTTAATTAACTATTTGAATTTTACCTTCTTTTTATCCTCCCATATGATATGAGGGCTTATCCCCCATACCTTATATTTATATATAGAATATATTTGATATATAAATTTTGATATAAAAATTGATTTAAATAGAAAACCTTTGTATATAATATATCTTTGTATATATTGTATATTATTAAAACAAAGTCTAAAATATATATGAAAAATACGCTAAAAAACTCTTGTCTTATCCACGTTAGACAAAATGAAGTAAAAAATAATTTAAAATTTCGCTATCTTTCAGTATCTAAGTATAAATACTAAGAAAAAACAGAAAGAAGGATTGATTTGCGACAATAGATGTCTTTCACATACAACTAGAAAAAACTAATTCCCTTTTTCAATGGCAGTTCCAAAAAAACGTACTTCGATGTCAAAAAAGCGTATTCGTAAAAATATTTGGAAGAAAAAGACTTATTTTTCCATAGTACAATCTTATTCCTTAGCAAAATCAAGATCATTTTCTAGTGGTAACGAGCATCCAAAACCAAAGGGTTTTTCTGGGCAACAAACAAATAAGCAGGTTTTGGAATAATCTGACTATCCCAAAGAAATTCCAATTATATATATTTAATATGAATAATTTGGATTAATTAATGAATCTAGTTTTATATGTCGAATTCCTGGGTAGAATATTCTTAGAACTAATCCCTCTGTTATTTTGTTATATAGAACAAAAATTTTTGGTATATTGTGTCCTCAGTATTCTTTTCCTATAAAAGAACTTTTTATATTTTATAATAGAATCCTCCTAAAAAATAGATAGGAGGATTCTATTATAAAAAGTAGAGTATTTTTGCAAATGGACTCCCCCAATCTCGACGATTTGCCAGAAAATAACTATTATTCTTTTAAGTTAACTATTATTTCAAGTTAGCCGCTATGGTGAAATTGGTAGACACGCTGCTCTTAGGAAGCAGTGCTCAAGCATCTCGGTTCGAGTCCGAGTGGCGGCATTCTCGAAAAAGAATACAATAGATTAGAAAATGGATTCAATTCGAAATTTCAAATTTTGTAATGGGACCTTCTCCTTATGCTATTTGTAACTTTAGAACATATACTAACTCATATCTCTTTCTCAACCATTTCAATTGTAATTACGATTCATTTGATAACCTTATTAGTTCGTGAACTTAGGGGATTACGTGATTCGTCAGAAAAAGGAATGATAGCTACTTTTTTCTCTATAACAGGATTCTTAATTTCTCGTTGGATTTCTTCGGGACATTTTCCATTAAGTAATTTATATGAGTCATTGATCTTCCTTTCATGGGCTCTGTATATTCTTCATACTATTCCTAAGATACAGAACTCGAAAAATGATTTAAGCACAATAACTACGCCAAGTACTATTTTAACGCAAGGTTTTGCCACGTCGGGTCTTTTAACTGAAATGCATCAATCTACAATACTAGTACCTGCTCTCCAATCTCAGTGGTTAATGATGCATGTCAGTATGATGTTACTAAGCTATGCAACTCTTTTGTGCGGATCCTTATTATCCACCGCTTTTCTAATCATTAGATTTCGAAAGAATTTAGATTTTTTTCCTAAAAAGAAAAATGAAAATGTTTTAAATAAATTTGTATTTAGTGAGATTGAATATTTCTATGCAAAAAGAAGTGCTTTAAAAAACACTTCATTTCCAAATTATTACAAATATCAATTAACTGAGCGTTTGGATTCTTGGAGTTATCGTGTCATTAGTCTCGGGTTTACTCTTTTAACCATAGGTATTCTTTGTGGAGCAGTATGGGCTAATGAGGCGTGGGGATCCTATTGGAATTGGGATCCTAAGGAAACTTGGGCATTTATTACCTGGACCATATTTGCAATTTATTTACATAGTAGAACAAATCCAAATTGGAAGGGTACGAATTCTGCATTTGTAGCTTCGATAGGATTTCTTATAATTTGGATCTGCTATTTTGGTATCAATCTTTTAGGAATAGGTTTACATAGTTATGGTTCATTTACATTACCATCTAAATGATTACATAACATAAAACCTTCATAAAATGAAGGTTTTTTTATATTTTTGTTTGATTTGTGAACCCCTTTGAAAAGACGTTCAAAGGGGTTCACAAAAATTGGAAATAGATCTAATTAGACTTTTTTACTTTTTTCGGAATTTTTTTGTTTTTCCACTATGGAATATAGAGCGAACTAGTTAAAAAAAGAAAATTCTATTTAGGATAATAATTGGATAAAAGGGCCTCTACCCTGTCAACGGATAGCGAGAGAACAAAATCTGGATAGATACCAATTCCTATTACTGGTAAAAAAATACAGATTAAAAGAAAGAGTTCTCGTGGTCCAGAATCCACAAAATTTGCGTTTGGAACATGAAATAACTTATATCCATAGAACATCTGGCGTAACATAGATAATAAATAAATAGGAGTTAATACCATTCCAATTGCCATTAAAAAAGTAATTAGCATTTTTGGCATTAACATAAATTTGGGACTAGTAATTAGTCCAAAAAATACTACTAATTCTGCAACAAAACCGCTCATTCCCGGTAAGGCAAGAGAAGCCATTGAAAAGCTACTAAACATAGTAAAAATTTTGGGCATTGGTATAGATATCCCCCCCAATTCTTCGAGATAAACAAGACGCATTCTATCACAAGCCGTTCCCGCCAAGAAAAAAAGTGTAGCACCAATAAATCCATGGGATAATATTTGTAAAATAGCTCCATTTAGTCCAATGTTGGTTATGGAACCAATTCCTATAATTATGAAACCCATGTGAGATACAGAGGAGTAGGCTATTCTTTTTTTGAAATTTCGTTGACCAAGAGAAGTTGAAGCTGCATAGATTATTTGCACCGCTCCTATTATTACTAACCAAGGAGAAAATAGATAATGAGCATGAGGTAACAATTCCATATTGATACGAATCAATCCGTATGCTCCCATCTTTAATAGTATTCCCGCTAAAAGCATACATGTACTGTAATGTGCTTCCCCATGGGTATCTGGTAACCACGTATGTAGAGGTATAATCGGCAATTTGACAGCATAAGCAATAAGGAAGCCAAAATAAAGTAGTATTTCAAATGTTGCAGGGTATGATTGATTAATCAATCTTTCCATATCTAATCTTGGTTCGTTGGAACCATATAAGCCCATACCCAGAACTCCGATTAAGAAAAAAATGGAACCGCCTGCAGTATACAAAATAAACTTGGTAGCTGAATATAGACGCCTCTTTCCCCCCCACATGGATAAAAGTAAGTAAACAGGAATTAATTCTAACTCCCACATGATAAAAAAAAGTAAAAGGTCTCGTGAAGAAAATAATCCTATTTGACCGCTATACATTGCTAGCATAAGGAAATAGAATAATCGCGAATTCCGGGTAACTGGCCAAGCCGCTAAAGTAGCTAAAGTAGTAATAAATCCTGTCAATAAAATAGATCCTAATGAAAGTCCATCGATTCCCAATCTCCAGTGGAAATCAAAAACATCTATCCATTTAGAATCCTCCCTTAATTGCATTAAGGGATCCTCTAATTGGAAATGATAACAGAATGCATAAGTCATTAGAAGGAATTCTAATAAACAAATAGAAATAGTATACCACCTAATGGTTTTGTTTCCTTTATGAGGTAAAAAGAAAATTAATGAACCTGCAAATATCGGCAAAACAACAAGTATTGTTAACCAAGGAAAATAACTCATGATAAAGTAATAAAGACAAGATACGTTTTGACCAGAAAAGCCCATGCTCGATTATTTTGAGCACAGGCTTCTTCGGTAAAGAGGAATCAGACGATTCAAGTGGAGTTTTTTGTAACGTATCAATAAGATAGCGCCATGCTGCGGGTTGTTTCAGGCCCTAAATAAACGCGAACACTTAAAAAATCTGTTGGGCAGGCGGATTCGCATCTCTTACAACCCACACAATCTTCGGTTCTCGGCGCAGAAGCTATTTGCTTGGCTTTACATCCATCCCAAGGTATCATTTCTAATACATCTGTTGGACAAGCCCGTACACATTGAGTGCATCCTATACATGTATCATAAATTTTTACAGAATGTGACATTGGATCTATAAATTTTCCTTTTCAACATAAAAATTTTCGATCTGGTAAAAATAAAATTAGTACTCTATAAGTTAGATGTATTGTAGACACCAGACGAAGCAATGGTTTATCCAAACTTTAACAAATAATGTAATATATTTCTTAATCTGTTTGTGAGAAAGCGTGAAAAGAGCCAAGAGACTTGAATTTAAGACTTCAACATTCATAATTATACGAATTCTACATACTAATTCGAATTAGCCAATAAATTAGCTATCATCTTTTCAATATAAATTATTGCAATTTGAATATTGCAATATCAATGAATTGCAAAAATGCAAAATTCAAGCAAAATGAAATAAGTAAAAAAGAATAATAAGTAAAAAAGAATAATCTGAAATAACCTACTTCAAAAATGGGTATTTTCAAATAAAAATAAGAAAAAAAACTCAAATTTTATTATTATGAATCTTAATGTTCCATATTATTATATTATTATATATGCGTCTTTGTTTATTTGTTTAGAGGATTCTATGTCTAATTATTCAAAAAATTCGATTGATTGATACGAGTGGATTTTCTGTTACGATGGATGGAAGAAAGAATGGATAGTCCAATAGCTGCTTCAGCAGCCGCAAGGGCTATAACAAAAATTGCGAAAATGTCTCCTTTTAATTGGCGACTATCAAATAGATCAGAAAATGTTACGAGATTTAGATTAATTGAATTCAGTATAAGTTCAAGACATATTAGAGCTCTAACCATGTTTCGGCTTGTGATCAATCCATAGATACCAATCGAAAATAAATAGACACTCAAAAAAAGTACATGCTCAAACATCATTAACTAACTCCTTATCAATCTCGATTCATTTCAATATGAGAGAATTGAACCGATTCAATTAATTAGAATAGAACAATTACGCAACAAAAAAGAAAAGAAAGTATTTGTTGTGTTAACAGTAGATGTTTTTTACTAAATCAAAATTGTTATTCTTTAGTTATTTTTTTTTTAGATTTGAAATTCTAAGAATTTTGATTCATTCCAAGTTCTAGGTATTTCTTATTGTCGAGCCATAGTAATTGCACCTATTAAAGAAACTAGAAGAATTAGGGAAATGAGTTCAAAGGGAAGATAAAAATCGGTTGCTAAATGAATCCCAATTTGTTGAACGTTATTTATGAGACCCTGTTCTACTATTTGGTTTGATCTTGTAGTCCAAAGAATTCCATACCATGACGTATCTGGGATAGTAGTCATTAGTGAAAAAGGAATAGTTATACAAACGAGTGAAGTAAACCCATCTCCAATAGTCCAATAATTCTTATCTTTAGACCAATCGGAGCTATTTACAAACATTACAGCAAATATGATCAAGACATTTATGGCTCCCACATAAATAAGAAGTTGTGCGACAGCTACAAAGTAGGAATTTAATAAAAAATAGAATAAGGATATACAAACAAGAACTAATCCCAGCGAAAATGCAGAATAAATTGGGTTGGTAAGTAATACTACTCCTAGACCCCCTAGTAGAAGAACAAATCCCCCAAATAGCACAAGAATCTCATGTATTGGTCCAGGTAAATCCATTATGGATAAAAAGAAATTAATAGTATAAAATTTTTCATGAACTGAATAAAACTAAAAGATTCAAGGAAACAAAAAGTGATTAGGATATTTATATATATAAATTGTATAGTTAGAAATCACATCACGAAAATCTACTCTCATTTTAAATCATGAATAATTTGTAATAAGCAGTAGTTATTCTTTTTTCTTTATAGCTTTATAGTTAGTAAAAAACTATTAAAAAACTATTGGATTCTTCTAACAAAAAAATCCTAGTACCTAGTAATCAGTAATTGTTCTTGAATTCCAAGATTTTTCTTCGTCTATTTTACTTTGAGGCGAATTCCTAATTGTTTGAATTGTGTAATCTCCCATTATGGAGACTGGTAACCGACCCAAAGCAATTTGATTGTAATTCAATTCATGACGATCATAAGTAGAAAGTTCATATTCTTCCGTCATGGATAAACAGTTTGTCGGACAATATTCAACACAGTTACCACAAAATATACAAACTCCGAAATCAATACTATAATTAAGCAATTGTTTCTTTTTAATCTCCTTTTCAAATCTCCAATCCACAAGGGGTAGATCTATCGGGCATACACGAACACATACTTCACAAGCAATACATTTATCAAATTCAAAGTGTATTCGCCCCCGGAAACGCTCTGATGTAATTGATTTTTCATAAGGGTAGTGAATCGTTACAGGTAAACGATTTGTGTGGGATAAGGTAATTATGAAACCTTGACCAATGTATCTTGCGGCGCGTATTGTTTGTTGACCATAACTAATGAACCCAGTTATCATAGGGAACATATTCTAAATATCTATGAAAAAGGTATGTTTCTTTCTCTTGTTTGTGAGAACTTTTGTGTTGAAGATATTCTTACTATTATTGTATTATCTTATTTATAGTGAAACTAGTTGAGAAGAAGTTGTTAATAAGAGATTGCCGAGAGAAATAGGTAAAAGAAATTTCCATCCAAGATTTAATAACTGATCCATTCTCATCCGGGGTAAAGTCCATCTTATTGTGATAGAAATGAAGAGAAATAAAAAAGCTTTAGTTAATGTAATAAGGATACCTATTATCATTTCCAAAATTCCAACCATTTTATTCATTTGGAAAAATCCAAAAAAAGATATATAGGAAATAGAAAAATTCCACCCGCCTAAGTAAAGAACAGTTACAAATAAGGAGGAAACTAATAAATTTAGGTAAGCAGCAAGATAAAATAAACCATATTTAATACCGGAATATTCGGTTTGATAACCCGCTACTAATTCTTCCTCCGCTTCTGGTAAATCAAAGGGTAATCTTTCACATTCTGCCAACGAAGAAATTAGAAAAACTAGAAAACCTATAGGCTGACGCCAAAGATTCCATCCAAAAAAACCATATTTTGACTGTGCTTCAACTATATCAACCGTACTTGAACTGTTAGATAATCATAGTCGATGATAACATGACAGTTCTCACCGCTATTCCAAAACCGTACATGAAACCTTAGTTTCATACGGCTCCTCTATGATCAGAAAAAAGGATTATTTCGTTTCGGTCTTATCCCCTGGGCGTAGATAGAATTAGGTAAGATAAAATGGATTGGAAAGTCCTAAATTAGACCAAAGCAATTCCGTCTGCTAAAATAATAAAAAACGCTTCTGAATTGATCTCATCCTTTATTTATATAATAAAATGACTGTTTTTCCTTGTTCAGTAATATCGGTAATAACTTAATATTGGAATAAAATACTCGTTATAGCAATTAATAAATGGAAAGAATTGGGTATTAGTTCATGAGGAATTCTGTATGAATCTCGATAAAAGAAAGAATAAATAAAGATCCTTTTTTGTATTGCATTACATATCTTTTGTCCTATTCTTCTTTTCCGGGGAAGGGGATACTTAAAAAGAAAAAAGGAATAAAGGGTTAATTCGTTCTTGATAGCCATTTCCTTAACAAGTGAATGGGAATATACTCTGGATCGGAATCCGAAGAAAGTACTACTTGATCATTTCTACCAATTTCAAGTTCTTATTATGATTCCTTTTATGAGGAAAAATTTCTAATGATTTAGATTCTCTCATTACTAATCCTTTATGTACTTTAGTGTTCCTAATCCCTCACTAACTTTTTATGGATTCTTTTATATCCTTATAAGTTCTAGTAATAACTAAAAATATTTTAGTAATGGAATTATATATCGTGAATCCTTTATTCTTGCCCGCTTCAAAATATGATGACTAATCAAACAATCTCAATTTTGGGGTAAAGAGTTTACTAAGTTTACTTCAACTTTTTTCTTGTACGTAGGAAATGAGATTTTATTTTTACTACAAATTAATAAGCTGTTTTGTTTCACTCATATAGCTATCTAGTTTAACTTACCAACGTGAATACAGAATAAGAAAAGGAAGATAAGTATTCAATGGATTTTATAGGAAAAGTTCCTTTTTTAACGAATCACACGTAGAGATATTGCTAGCACACAAAAAGTTAATGGTATTTCATAACTAATAGATTGAGCAGCTGCTCGTAGACCGCCTGAAAAAGAATATTTATTATTTGAGCTATATCCTGCCATAAGAAGACCAATAGGAGCAATACTTGAAATGGCAATCCATAAAAAAACACCAATACTAAGATCAGCTAAAACAAAATGATATCCAAAGGGGATAACTAAAAAACTTAATAAAACAGATATGACTGCTATAGAGGGTCCAATGCTAAATAAAGGAATTTCTCCTCGGGATGGGAGGATATCCTCTTTAAAAATTAGTTTAGTTCCATCTGCTATAGCTTGAAGCAGTCCCAGGGGACCGGCATATTCAGGACCAATACGTTGTTGTATCGATGCGGATATTTCTCTTTCTAACCACACAATTACTAGTACTTCTATTGTGATTCCCAGTAGGAGGGTCAAAATAGGTAGAATCCATATCAGTCCATAAACTTCTTTTAATAATTCCGATTTCGAAAAAGAATTGATAGTTTCTACTTGTACCCTCTCTATTATCATTTCAACGATCAACTTCCCCCATAATGATATCTATACTACCTAATATCGTCATGATATCAGCCAATTTCATTCTTTTAACTAGCTGAGGAAGAATTTGCAAATTAATAAAACCGGGTGGACGAATTTTCCATCTCCAAGGGAAAAGACTGTCATCTCCTACCAGATAAATTCCTAATTCACCTTTTGGAGCTTCTACTCTTACATAAAGCTCTTGCTTTGATAATTCAAAATTTGGGGAAGGTTTTTTACCAAGAAATCTATATTCAAAATCATTCCATTCCGAATTCTTTGCTTTCTTAAAGCGTCGGGCTTCTAAATTCTCATAAGGTCCCCCAGGAATTTTCTCTATAGCCTGTTGAATAATTTTTATAGATTCCTTCATTTCACCAATTCGTACTAAATAGCGAGCTAACGAATCTCCTTCTTTTTGCCATTGCACTTTCCAATCGAATTGATTGTAAGACTCATAAGGATCAATTTTACGAAGATCCCATTGTATTCCAGAAGCTCGTAACATTGGTCCCGATAAACCCCAATTTACAGCTTCTTCTCCGCTAATAAAACCGACTCCTTCAACCCGTTCTAAAAAAATGGGATTCTGTGTAATAAGTTGTTGATATTCAACAACTCCTCGTAAAAAATAATCACAGAAATCTAAACATTTATCCATCCATCCATAAGGTAGATCCGCAGCTACTCCTCCGATGCGAAAGTAATTATGCATCATTCGCATACCTGTAGCAGCTTCAAATAGATCATATATCAATTCTCTCTCTCTAAAAATGTAGAAAAAGGGAGTCTGTGCACCGAGATCCGCCATAAAAGGTCCAAGCCATAACAAGTGAGAAGCTATACGGCTCAATTCTAACATAATTACTCGAATATAGCTGGCTCTTTGAGGTATTTGAATATTCTCCAAGAATTCTGGTGCATTTACCGTTATTGCTTCTGTAAACATAGTAGCTAAATAATCCCACCGTGTTACATAAGGCAAGTATTGTATAATAGTTCTGTTTTCTGCGATTTTTTCCATTCCTCTGTGTAAATAGCCTAATATGGGTTCACAATCAACAACATCTTCCCCATCGAGAGTAACGATCAGTCGAAGAACACCATGCATTGATGGGTGGTGAGGTCCCATATTGACTATCATTAGATCTTTTCTTGTAAGCGGTAGACTCATATTCTTTTTTCTTCCTTAATTCATTATTCCATGAATTCCTCAAAACGAGGCTCATCAAAATGCAAAATCTAAGACTACTATAAGACTACTAATAAAATAAGAAAAAAATTCGAACGATTAAATTACTTCTCCCGAATATCCAACTGACTTATTAATTTCTTATAACGTACTCTATTTTTCTTTGCCAAATAAGCCAGCAAACGTTGACGTTTTCCCAAAAGTCTTCGTAGACCTCTTTCCGATGAAAAATCTTTTTTGTGTAATTCCAAATGGGAAGCAAGTCTCCGTATCTTATTGGTGAAACTGAATACTTGAAATTCAACAGAACCCCTGTTTTCTTGTTTTTCTTCTTTAACCATAAATCAAAAAATTTTTCTACCTCCTTTCTTTTTCATGTATTTTTCTGATCAGGAAAAATAAAAAATAATGTCAGTTATTTTGAAGTTATTCGAATCTCGTACACACAAAAATTTGCAATTATTCATCTACTGCTGGAATCTATAATTTGGATTTATTTTATCGATGCAAATTGGATTTGGATAGAAGGGTACATTCTTTTATTTTAGATAGAAGAAACATTTCTTCTATCTAAAATAAAAGAATTTTTCTGATTTATTTATTGCTATATCCAATTTATAGAATTGATACACCATTTAATTGATATCATTTAGCAAAATGAAACACAGCATATGCATCCATCTTTCGGCTCGCGAATTTCACGGGATAGAGATATAGTATAAGAAATAGGCTATTAAGTAACTCTAAATGAATTGTGGATACATCTGTATCCTTAACATACTGAAACGACTGCCATTATTCGTATCAAACCAATAGCGATTCATAAAAGCTAAATCTTGGAATCAATGGTGGGCCAATAATGAATTTTTTTGCATATGTATTAAGACGCTTGGTCTGATTTCGAAATTGTCCAGAGTTTTTTATGTTGTTTTCATTGCAAAATGATGGATCTCCTTCCGTAACTTTCCAATTACGAGTACGAGAATTGAAAGACATGAAAATTCTCAATTCTCTACGGCGTCTAGGAGATAGATAGAATATTTTCAGGAACAAGAAAATCAGAAGAATCTTTTTCTCTATTCACTATCATTCCGCGTCTTCGACTTCTATTAGTTTCTTTTCTTCTTTAATGCAATAGCTATAGTTTGATATAGAATCCATTTCTCAAAGTAATGGAAACCATTCTCTTATAGGAAATGGTTCGAAAATCGCTATTCCACCTTTTAGGTTTAGTTTAGGTATCGTGAAAAGTGATACCTGTGAAGAT